AAATCCTATTTCCTTTCTGTCTGAAACCCTGGCGCAAATCCAAACTACGATCCCATCATAGAGATCCAATCCAAAAGAAAGGGAAAACAGAAAATTTTTGTTTTTTAACAATCTGGGGAAAGGAAACCGAACTACCTTTTGGTTCTGCCCGACAACAACCTTCCTTTTTTGAACCTATTTATAATGAATTCGAAAAAAAAAAGAGAAAAGTGAAAAAAAAATGTTTTCTAGTTCTAAGAGTTTTCAAAAAAAAAACAAAACAGTTTATAAAGGTCTCAAAAGAAAAAACAAGATGGATTATCAAAACGATTCTATTTTTAAAAAGAAAAATAAAAGAGTTTGCAAACGTAAATCCAATTTTCTTATTTGTATTGAAGAAAGTATATGAACCGAATGAAAATGGAAAAGATTCCATAATCATAAGCAGTAATAAAATTGTTCCTGAATCGACATCGACCATTCAAATTAGATTCATGGATTGGGCAAATTATTCACTGACAGAAAAAAAAAGGAAAGATCTGTCCGATAGAACAACCCTAATCAGAAATCAAATAGAAAGGGGTGAAAAAGACAAAAGAAAAATATTTCTAACTCCGGATATAAATATTAGTCCTAACGATACAAGTTGTGGTGATAAAAGATCGGAATCGCAGAAACATATTTGGCAAATATCAAAAGGAAGAAGTAACAGATTCATATTCATACGCAAATGGCACTATTTTTTGACATTTTTCAACGAAAGAATATACATACATATCTTTCTATGTACTGTTAATGTTTCTAGAGTCAACGTACAACTTTTCCTTGAATCAACAAAAAAGATTATCGATAAATACATTCACAAAGAAGGGATTGATGAAACAAATCAAAAAAAAATGCACTTTATTTCGACTATAAAAAAGTCTCTTTCTAATATTAGTCAAAATAAATCAAAGATTTCTGGTGACCTATATTCCTTTTCGCAAGCATCTGTATTTTACAAATTATCACAAATCCAAGCTATTAATAAGAAGTATCATTTGAGATCTCTACTTCAATATCGCGAAGCATATCTTATTCTTAAGGATAGAATCAGGAATTTTTTTGGAACACGAAGAATATTAGATTCCAAATCAAGGCATAAAAAACTTCCGAATTCTGGAATGAATGAGTGGAAAAACTGGTTAAGGGGTCATTATCAATACAATTTATCTCAGGCTAGGTGGTCTAAATTAGTACCGCAAAAATGGCGAACTAGGGTCAATCGGCGTCGTACGATTCAAAATAAAGACTCAAAAAAGAATTCATATGAAAAAGCCCAATTCATTCATTACGAGAAAAAAAATGATTATGAAGTGAATTCATTGACGATCAAAAAAGCAAAATTAAAAAAAAACTACAGATATGATCTTTTTTCATATAAATATATTAATTATGGGGATATGAAAGACTCATATATTTATCCATCCTCATTACAAGTAAACGAGGACCGAGAGATTCCATATAATTACAACACACCTAAAATTGAACCATTTTATGTACTGGGGGATATATGTATTAGTGATTATCTAGGAGAAGAGTATATTATTGGTACGGGTAAAAGTACGGATAGAAAATATTTGGAGTGGAAAATTTTCGATTTATTTCTTAGAAAGAATATCGATATTGAGTCCTGGACCGATACGGATACCGGGACCAACATTAATAAAATGACTAAGACCGAGACTGATTATTATCAAATGATTGATAAGAAAGATCTTTTCTATCTCACGATTCATCAAGAAATCAACCCACCCAATCAAAAAAAAAACTTTTTTTTGATGGGAATGAATAAAGAAATGCTATATCGCCCCATATTAAATACGAAATCTTGGTTCTTCTCAGAATTTGTGCCACTTTATGATGCATATAAGATCAAACCGTGGATTATACCAATCAAATTACTTCTTTTGATTTTTAATGGAAATGAAAACATTAGTGAAAACAAAAACATTAATGAAAATAAAAAAAAGGATCTTCGTATATCATCTAATCAAAAAGAATATCTTGAATTAAAGAATCGAAATCAAGAAGAAAAAGAACAGCTCGGCCACGGAAATATTGGCTCAGACGCACGAAAACGACAAAAAGATTTTGAAAAGGATTACACGGAATCAGACATTCAAAAACGTGAAAAGAAAGGACAACCCGAGAGTAACAAGAAAGCAAAACAAGAGTTATTCCTGAAAAAATATTTGCTTTTTCAATTGAGATGGGATGATCTTTTGAATAACAGAATTTTCAATAATGTTAAGGTATATTGTTTCCTGCTTAGACTAATAAATGCAAAGGAAATTGCTATATCCTCTATTCAAGGAGGAGAAATGCACCTGGATGTAATGTTAATTCAGACGAATCCAACTCTTCCAGAATTGATAAAAAAGGGAATATTGATTCTCGAACCAGTACGTCTGTCTATAAAATGGGATAGACAATTTATTATGTATCAAACCATAGGTATCTCATTGGTCCATAATAATAAATGCCAAACTAATGGAAGATATCGAGAAAAAAGATATGTTGATGAGAATTATTTCAATGGATCCATTGTACAACATAAAAAGATGCTTGTGAATAGAGACGAAAATCATTATGATTTGCTTGTTCCTGAAAATATTCTATCCCCTAGGCGTCGTAGAGAATTGAGAATTCTAATTTGTTTCAATTCCGGAAATAGGAATGCTATGGATAGAAATCCGGTATTTTTCAATGACAACAATGTAAGGAACTGGGGGCAATTTTTGGATGAGGACAAGCATATTGATACAGATATAAATAAATTCATTCAATTCAAATTGTTTCTTTGGCCCAATTATCGATTAGAGGATTTAGCTTGTATGAATCGCTACTGGTTTGATACCAATAATGGCAGCCGTTTCAGTATGTCAAGGATACATATGTATCCACGATTCGGAATTAGTTGATGGTTGGTACATTTCCTATATATCAGGTGTCGGATTTGGATTGAATCTAGAAATGATTTGGCAGAATCTTCTTAGGTCAAAATAATTTTCTTTTGTGGGTACAGAAATTGCCCTTCTATCGAATCAAATTACAAATTGTACTTACAATTCATTTGAATTTAATTTTGATTTGATTTGATAGAATATAGAATAAAGTAATATATGAATAAATCCAGATTGTTGGGTGTATCAGATCAAAATAACTGGCATTATTATTATTCCTGATTGGTAAAATCCATATCTGTGGAAAAAAAAAAAAAGAGATAAATTTAATTTTTATGGTTATGGTCAAAAATTCATTCATCTCAGTTATTCCGAAAGAAGAAAAAAACAAAGGGTCTGTTGAATTTCAAGTAATCAGTTTCACCAATAAGATACAGAGACTTACTTCACATTTTGAATTGCACAGAAAAGATTATTTATCTCAGATAGGTTTGCGGAAAATTCTGGGAAAACGTCAACGACTGCTGGCTTATTTGTCAAAGAAAAATAGAGTGCGTTATAAAAAATTAATCGATCAATTAGATATTCGGGAACCAAAAACTCGTTAATTTGAAGATTATTTGAATTCTTTGGTTTATTAGATCTTGAATTTTGATGAACCTCATTTATTTCCTTTTCGACAATTCATAGAATAATGGATCGGAGAAGAAAACATATGAATGTACCGACTACAAGAAAAGACCTCATGATAGTTAATATGGGTCCTCACCACCCATCAATGCATGGTGTTCTTCGACTTATCGTTACTCTAGATGGTGAAGATGTTATTGACTGCGAACCCGTATTGGGTTATTTACACAGAGGGATGGAAAAAATTGCGGAAAACCGAACAATTATACAATATCTTCCTTATGTAACACGTTGGGATTATTTAGCTACTATGTTCACAGAGGCAATAACGGTAAATGCACCAGAACAATTAGGAAATATTCAAGTACCCAAAAGAGCCAGCTATATCAGAGTAATTATGCTGGAGCTGAGTCGTATAGCTTCTCATTTATTATGGCTTGGACCTTTTATGGCAGATATCGGTTCACAGACTCCCTTCTTCTATATTTTCAGAGAAAGGGAATTGCTATATGACCTATTCGAAGCTGCCACAGGTATGCGAATGATGCATAATTATTTCCGTATCGGGGGAGTCGCTGCTGATCTACCTCATGGCTGGATAGATAAATGTTTGGATTTCTGCGATTATTCTTTAACAGGAATTGTTGAATATCAAAAGCTTATTACGCAAAATCCCATTTTTTTGGAACGAGTTGAAGGGGTGGGCATTATTGGTGGGGAGGAAGCAATAAATTGGGGTTTATCGGGACCAATGCTACGAGCTTCCGGAATCCAATGGGATCTTCGTAAAGTTGATCATTATGAGTGTTACGATGAATTCGATTGGGAAGTCCAGTGGCAAAAAGAAGGAGACTCATTAGCTCGTTATTTAGTACGAATCAATGAAATGACGGAATCCATAAAAATTATTCAACAGGCTCTAGAAGGAATTCCGGGGGGGCCCTATGAGAACTTAGAAGTTCGACGCTTTGATAGAGCAAGTGATTCCGAATGGAATGGTTTTGAATATCGATTCATTAGTAAAAAGCCTTCTCCCACTTTTGAATTGTCGAAACAAGAACTTTATGTGAGAGTCGAAGCCCCAAAGGGAGAATTGGGAATTTTTCTGATAGGGGATAATAGTGTTTTTCCCTGGAGATGGAAAATTCGTCCACCTGGTTTCATCAATTTGCAAATTCTTCCTCAGCTAGTTAAAAGAATGAAATTGGCGGATATCATGACGATACTAGGTAGTATAGATATCATTATGGGAGAAGTTGATCGTTGAAATGATAATTGATACGACAGAAGTACAAGCTATCAATTCTTTTTCCAGATCGGAATCCTTAAAAGAGGTCTATGACCTCTTATGGCTGCTTGTCCCTATTTTTACTCCTGTATCGGGAATCACAATAGGCGTACTCGTGATTGTGTGGTTAGAAAGAGAAATATCTGCAGGGATACAACAACGTATCGGGCCTGAATATGCCGGCCCCTTGGGAATTCTTCAAGCTCTAGCAGATGGGACCAAACTACTTTTGAAAGAGGATCTTCTCCCATCTAGAGGAGATGTTCGTTTATTCAGTATGGGGCCATCTATAGCGGTCATATCAATTCTACTAAGCTATTTAGTAATTCCTTTTGGCTATCGCCTTGTTCTAGCCGATCTCAGTATAGGCGTTTTTTTATGGATCGCTATTTCCAGTATTGCTCCTATTGGACTTCTTATGTCAGGATATGGATCGAATAATAAATATTCCTTTTCAGGTGGTCTACGAGCTGCTGCTCAATCTATTAGTTATGAAATACCATTAACTCCGTGTGTGTTATCAATATCTCTACGTGTGATTCGTTGGAACATGAACCTTTACCCCTTTCCTGGAAATAAAGGAAAGGGGTTGGATGTGTTGAATAGATACCTTTCTCTTTTTATTCATCATTCGGGTCGATGAGTTAAACCAGATAGTTATATGAGTGAAACAAAACAGCTTATGAATTTGCAGTAAGAAGATTGATTCTCATTCCCTATGTACGAGAGTAAAGTGGAAGTAAACATAAGCGGTCGAAACTGTTTACCCCAAGATTGGTTGATTAGTCATCATGACTTGAAGCGGGTGCAAAAGATCAACTGTATGGAGTTTCTACTATTGTATAGTATGTTGTTGTATGTTGTGTATGTTGTATGTATTACCATACCGGGGATCAATCAAAAATGAGTGGACGGTTAGGAACACAAAGGTACACAAAGGATTAGTGATGAAGATAATGTAAGGTATCCAAAGGGATATTTCTGCATAACATAAAAGGAATCATAATGAGGGCTTTAAGTTCGTAGAAATGATCAAGCAGTACTTCCTCACGATTCCGATCCAGAGTATGCTTCTATCCACTGATTAAATAAATGACTGTCGAGAACGAAGTAATCCTTTGATTTGATTTTTTAGAAACCCCCTTCTGAGTGAGAAAGAAGAACAGGAACGAAAGAAATGGAATGCAATAGGAAAACTGAATAATAAGAGATCTTTGTTTATTCTTTCTTTCCTCAATCCTATCCATATTCATACGGATAGAATTCTTATAATGATTTATCAACTATAACTCATGAATTAGTGTCTAATTATTTTTCGTACGAAAAGTATGGGTCGAAATATCTATTGAAACAACGAGTATTTTATTGAAGGATTAAGTTATTACTGAACTATAAAGAATTCTAAGTCTAATTAGAAAATAAAGGATGAGATCAATTCGGAAGCGCTTTTTTTTTTTATTATGGCGGACGGAATTCCATTGGTCTAATTCGGGACTCTTCGATACATCTTTACTCTAATCTACACTACAAACATGCCGAGGTAATAATGAACCAGTCCTTAGATTTATTTGTGGCCATCGAGGAGCCGTATGAAGCTGAGGTCTCATGTGCGGTTCTGGAATAGCGATGGGAATAGTGATGTTATCATCGACTATGATTATCTAACAGTTCAAGTACAGTTGATATAGTTGAGGCACAGTCAAAATATGGGTTTTGGGGGTGGAATCTGTGGCGTCAACCTATAGGGTTTATAGTTTTTCTAATTTCTTCCCTAGCGGAATGTGAAAGATTACCTTTTGATTTACCAGAAGCAGAGGAGGAATTAGTAGCAGGTTATCAAACCGAATATTCAGGTATTAAATCTGGTTTATTTTACGTTGCTTCTTACCTAAATCTACTAGTTTCTTCATTATTTGTAACAGTTCTTTACTTGGGCGGGTGGAATTTCTCTATTCCGTACATATTCATTTCTGAACCTTTTGGAATAAATAAAACAGGTGGAGTCTTTGGAATGACAATTGGTATCCTTATTACATTAGCTAAAGCTTATTTGTTCCTGTTCATTCCTATCACAACAAGATGGACTTTACCTAGGATGAGAATGGACCAGCTATTAAACCTTGGGTGGAAATTTCTTTTACCTATTTCTCTAGGTAATCTATTATTAACAACTTCTTCCCAACTCGTTTCGCTATAACAAAATATGATATTCTAGATTCATAACCTATCTAGAGCAAGAGAAAGAAACATCAAACTATTCATGGATATCCACGATATGTTCCCTATGGTGACTGGGTTCATGAATTATGGTCAACAGACAATACGAGCTGCAAGGTATATTGGTCAAAGTTTCATGATTACCTTATCTCACGTGAATCGTTTACCTGTGACTATTCAATATCCTTATGAAAAGTCGATCACATCGGAGCGTTTTCGTGGTCGAATCCATTTTGAATTTGATAAATGCATTGCTTGTGAAGTATGTGTTCGGGTATGCCCCATAGATCTACCCGTTGTTCATTGGAGATTGGAAACGGATATTAGAAAGAAACGATTGCTTAATTATAGTATTGATTTTGGAATCTGTATATTTTGTGGTAATTGTGTCGAGTATTGTCCAACAAACTGTTTATCAATGACTGAAGAATATGAACTTTCTACTTATGATCGTCACGAATTGAATTATAATCAAATTGCTTTGGGCCGGTTACCAATGTCAGTAATTGGAGATTACACAATTCGAACAATTACGAATTCGACTCCAATCAAAATAATCAGGGGTAAACCTCTTGATTCAAAAACGATTACCAATTACTAAGATTCCGTTTTGATTTAAAGTAAAGGAGTGAGGCTTCTTTCATTTTGCTAGGTCAGTAAATAACTATTGATTGGTGAGAATCAAGGCTTGATTTTGATTTAGAATGGATTCATAGATCTGTGATGATTTCAAAATATCAAATTTCGAACTACTCTTTCAGATACAGTAGCGGGATTGATCCAATAACTGTATCTATATAAATCTACACCCCTTTAGGATTCAATTAGGAACGTATCATATACAAGAAAAAAATAAGGTAACCTCTTTTTTCTTGGGTCGGTTAGTAAGTTTATGAAATATTTCGATTTATTTATCTCTTTTTTTACACATAATGGATTTACCTGGACCAATACATGATATTCTTTTAGTATTTCTGGGATCAGGTCTTATATTAGGAGGTCTGGGGGTGGTCTTACTTACCAACCCAATTTATTCTGCTTTTTCATTGGGACTGGTTCTTGTTTGTATATCCTTATTCCATATTCCATCTAACTCCTATTTTGTAGCTGCTGCACAGCTCCTTATTTACGTAGGAGCTGTAAATGTTTTAATCCTATTTGCTGTGATGTTCATGAATGGTTCAGAATATTACAACGATTTCTATCTTTGGACCGTTGGGGATGGGGTCACTTCACTGGTTTGTACAAGTATTCTTTTTTCACTAATTACTACTATCTCGGATACGTCGTGGTACGGGATTGTTTGGACTACAAGATCAAATCAGATTATAGAGCAGGACCTAACAAGTAACGTTCAACAAATTGGGATTCATTTATCAACAGATTTTTACCTTCCATTTGAACTCATTTCTATAATTCTTTTAGTTGCTTTGATAGGTGCAATTGCTATGGCCCGGCAGTAAAGTAATTAAGTAATAAATACTTAGATCCAAAATAAAATAAATAAAGTCTTGTTTTGTTCTACGTTATCACATCCATTTTCCTTCAGTTCCATTTTCATATTCTATTGTTCATATATGAAATTGAAAGGGGTTTAGTTCGATCCATTACTAATACCTTACTTTGTTTCGTACTTAATTTATATTCTAATCAAATCGGTGAAATTTTTGTTCATATTGAAATGAATCAAAATTGATGAGGGGTTGGTCAATGATGACCGAACATGTACTTATTTTGAGTGCCTATTTATTTTCTATCGGTATTTATGGATTGATCACAAGTCGAAACATGGTTAGAGCACTTATGTGTCTTGAACTTATACTGAATGCGGTTAATATAAATCTCGTAACATTTTCTGATTTGTTTGATAGTCGTCAATTAAAAGGAGATATTTTCTCGATTTTTGTTATAGCTATTGCAGCCGCTGAAGCAGCTATTGGGCCGGCTATTGTTTCATCGATCCATCGTAACAGAAAATCAACTCGTATCAATCAATCGAATTTGTTGAATAAATAGTATTAATGATATAAATAAAGACAGATATCCACAAAATATTCACTAATTTAGAACTAGCATGTATGATTCGTATGACCATGCTTGTTGAAACGTAAGAAATCAAAGTATCTTGGACCTTGCTCATGAACAGATCCAGAAATAGATTGATTATCAAAAAAGTTCTGGTAAACCACTGATTCGTCTGGCGTCTACAACATAATATATATAATTCAATTACTAATGAAGCCAGATCGAAAATTCATAAAGTTCAAAAAATTTATAGATCCAATGTCGCATTCAGTAAAGATTTATGATACATGTATAGGGTGTACTCAATGTGTACGAGCCTGCCCCACAGATGTATTGGAAATGATACCTTGGGACGGATGTAAAGCTAAACAAATTGCTTCTGCTCCAAGAACAGAGGACTGTGTAGGTTGTAAGAGATGTGAATCCGCTTGTCCAACAGATTTCTTGAGTGTTCGGGTTTACTTATGGCATGAGACAACTCGCAGCATGGGTCTAGCTTATTGATACGTTCTAGAAAAATCCACTTGAATCTATTTGATTCCTCTTTACCGACAAAAACCCGTACTCGAGAAATTATTCCGAGCGCGGGTTTTTCTGGTCAAAGTCTATCTTGTCTTTACCACGAGTTATTTTCCTTGGTTAACAATAATTGTTGTTTTGCCGATATCCGCGGGTTCGTCAATTTTCTTTCTCCCTCGTAGAGGGAATAAAAATAAGGTGGTTCGGTGGTATACTATTTGTATATGCTTATTAGAACTCCTTCTAACGACTTATGCGTTCTGTTATCATTTCCAATTGGACGATCCATTAATCCAATTAGAGGAGGCTTATAAATGGATAAATACTTTTGATTTTCACTGGAGACCGGGAATCGATGGACTTTCCATAGGACCCATTTTACTGACGGGATTCATCA